TATCGGTGTCCAGTCCCCCCCCTATTAGTAAAGCTTTTCAGTCAGCGAGCGCTGTTGGTAAAAGAACTTCTTAGCAAAAACGTCTGCTAGTGGGTGTATTCTTCTGAGAATTACACGAGCTCCTTTGGCAGAAAAGCGGAAACGTCCTTCGTCCTCCACTCGCCGGAGACTAGGGGGGTCTGGGATTTGAGAACACTGACTGACGGCACTCAATTGACGGGACTTCGAGGCGGTGACGGTATACCTATACCGACGGAACGAAGGCACGAGCCCCTACTAATAATCGAAAGGGGCGGAGACCGCAGCTTGATACGAGTACGAACTGCACTATACCACAAGCCTATAAGCGTTGAGAGCCCAGGTCAAGGAGCTCTCTCAAACAGAGAAAGGGAACTCAAAAGCCAGAAACCTCCGAAGACGAGCTATTAAAGCTCTTAAGTCGAGGAGCGGAGTTTCAACTCGAAAGCCGGCCCGACCCGAAGCAGAGTGAACTATCTAAAAAGCCCAGGGCAGGAGCTATTACGACTCAAACAGGTTGCTTGCTTCCTATATCGAAAGCCGAAAGCACCCTTACCCTTACCTAGGCCAGGGAATCATAAACCAACTCTGCTTGAGTCATCAGAGGAGCTATTCCTGCATTTGTTGACTCTTGAGCTTCACGCAAACACAATGGCGTCAGTGCGAAGTAAAACACATCACATCAGCAAGGGATTGGGGGCAGGAGAATAGCATAACATAATATAGTTCAATCCTGTTTAGGAAGATCGCAGCCATAAAGAAAGGGGAAGATCTTATCTTGACGGAATTAGATTAAATAAGAAGAATAGCTAGAAGGGAGGAATGAGGGTTCAAGCTTGACTTTCTTCTTTCTATAGGGCGGAACAAGCACTCGTTCCCACTGCACTTGTTACAGCTGATAGACTCAAAAGTAAGGGAACGTAAAAGCTGTCTTAAACAAAACCTTCACCCGCTCTGAAATTTTTCCAGCGTAGATGAATCACCCATTCCCTCTGTATGTTCAAGCGCCATCCACTTGTGAATACTACAACCTGCCCACCGTAATCAAGTAATTAAACATTCACTAAGCTTCCTTTCAATTATCCCATATTATAATATAATAAGGAAGACATAGTGCTTGTTGATGGCCACGATTCCAATATGGCCCTCTGACCTTTCTTTTTCCCCGTGAATAGCTCGGTTTATGTGCGTCTTAATCATGGCCACTAATCGACCGGTCACGCTGGTCAGCGGCATTCATTCAGTTGTCCTGCTCAGATGGATGAGACAGTTCCCACTTGAAGCATGCTTCAAGTCTAGCTTTGAGACATCTATTACTGCAACCGGAACCTTCATTCCTTATTGTTGCAATTCCATGCTAGCGAGTTTCATGTCGACTTGCGGAACAATCACATCAATATTCACGAAAATCGAAGAACTGGAACTTGATAACGAACCAGGAAAGAGAACCTGGCCAAAGGATTTTTTTTTACAATGTATATGTCTTAGTTGACAAAGCTGTTTACGTAATAGGCTGCTGGCTAGAAACATAGGAATTTGGAATGTTGAGATGACTGGTACGTTTATCGAAACACTCGAGTAGATGCTTTCAACAAGCCCCACTCAAAGATAGCTAATGAGCTAGCTCTTTTAAAAAGGAACCAGCAATACTGGATGCGATGTTTGGAACAAAAAGACCACCAAAGGTTCCCGAAATGTTCGCAAATGACTTGTCATATGGCCGTACAGAAGAACACGCAGACATGGACAATTAAAAAAAAAATGATTTATTAGACTCGGGTTCACTCCAAAAATGGAAGAGCTTAGCAAAGAAAGAAGAAAAAGGGTGACCTCCGTTTTGGTAATGAAAAAAAGATCCCTAGCGGTTGTTCTGACATGTGATTAACCGAATCAGCTGCGTAGCCCTCTTTCACAGGGGAGGTGTGGCGGCATAGCCTGCTTCCAGAAAGTAATTCATGTTGAAGGTGGTCGCCCATTTACTTCGTTTTAAGCACTTCTTCTTATATGCTCACTTCGATGCTCGATTTTTGCCTTGCTTCGGGCCCTCGCCCGGAGAAAGCTGGAGACGTTGCAGACATGTCCCAAGCAGAACGACCATGCTCGGAAACCACAGGTGGCGTGGAAGACAGGTTCCCGAACAGAATTAGTTGAAAGCGAAAATAGAGAGTCCCAGAAAGAGAAAGAAAGGGTGAGCAAGGAAAAAGGGGCCCATCGACTGGGTAAACAGAGTCTCGGAATCAAAATGAGAATCGTCGAGGCTATCCTGCATCCCCTACCCTACGTCTTTAAAAAAGAATGACCCTATTCTAATATAAAATAAAATCCTGCCTTCTTGGCTTGTTTCATTCTTAATTCCATAAATTTATCAAATATAATAAAAAAGAAGCAAAAACAGAATGAAACTTTGTATGCTTAACAAACCCATTTCGGAGAGCATCTGCCTGGTCCTTACCAGCCAGTTTTGAGTGCCAAAATTGCTTAAATAAAACGACATCATAAGGTTCATTCGCACGTCACATCCACGGTACAAAGGTTCTCCCTTTTTTCAATGCCATCGAAAGTGTCATGTGGCTTTCATTCGGGTCGAATCACTGAAAGTCGATCTTTTTTTGGTCTTTCTTTTGCACTCCTTGAGGAAAAGACCCCTAGCTCTGGTTCATACATGTTTATATATATGATAGAAAATCTTTTATGTTTAGCGGTCATTCTTAGAAGTTCGTTTGAGAACGGTCGAGACCCTCGCGGGCATCCTGTAGGTTCACCACTGGACTTGTTCAAACCTTGGTCTATGGCAGCGGCGGTAGGAGTCGCAGAACTTGCATCGTGATTCCCGAGACTCCTTGTCGAATAGAGGGCGAGCTCCGTGCGTGAGCAGCGACTAAGCTTAATCCAATTTTTTTTAACAAGAATTTTGTACGCTTGAAGGCCCATCCTCTACGGCAGGGTACAGAGACGAGGCCTTTGATCCACTTTACATAAGGAAATGCAAATCAATCAACCGGGGAATCAATCGGTCGAATAACAATTATTTCTAGTAGCACCCACGACAGAATGTACGGAATATCAAACTTTTTTTGGGACGGAGGCACGCGTGCTAAAAAAAAACATCAACTTGGAAGCGCCATAATAGAATAAAGAAAAAGAATGAATACGCCAGCAGACGACCCTGCTCGAAATCCGTTTTTCAGGTTTTCCTTTAAGAGAAGTCTCGGATCAGGACTTGTTTCAATAGCCTTTCGGAGGAGTGAACCATCAGGCAGAATGGATACCGAGTTCGGGGGGCAGGTTATAGCTTTCGAGCGAGACAACTCATCAACGATTGGTGCAGGATTGACCACTCAGCTATCCAAGTTACGTAAAAGACACATTTTGAAGTTTTTCCCTGCCTCATGAGGGCACACTTTGAGTCCCAAACTTTCTGTCTTAAGCAAATGCTGGAAGTCCAAGATGGTGGTTTGGAACATCCAAGAGGACAGGACACCTGATCTACGCTCTCTTCCCTTGGTAAAGAGGAATTATAAATCTAAATCAATCATTTGATCAAACAAAAAAAGTACTTGGGCCTTAGAGGCAGCGGCTGGGGAAGCGAAGGGAATAGGAAGACCAGGAACGAAGTCACTCGACCAAAAGAAGGTCTTATTTTAGTTCAAAGCGAGGAGCCAGAGACAGATTGCAATTGCAAAAGCCAACTCTAAGAAGCAGCTTTACTTTAAAGAGGGGCACAAAGGAGATAAAAAAAGGGGAGCTTAACATATAGAAATCGGTTACACACTAAAGGAAAGATAGATTCTAGTTAGCCTACCCGACTACACAAGATATTCTACATGTGGTTAACAAAAGAGTCACTGGTTATTGGCCTCAAGGCAGAGACGAGCTGACTAGACTCTTTTTCGAAATTGCGTAAGTAATAAAAGAGAAAGGGCTGACAGTTGCTATTGAATCAGCTGGTATAGAAGAGGCTAGTACACAAGCTACTAAAGCTAGCCAGGGAAGTGGGACAGGAACCTTAACCATCGACTTCTGACTTGCCTTTTCTTGGTCGGTTCGAATCCGGCCCAGTCCTAGGGACGCACGTGACAGACGTTCTTGTCACTAAAATCTGGAGTAACAAGCCGGCTACCAGCACGGAGCCAAAGGATCTTGGTTGAAACTTTGGCACTGTGGGCACCAGCTAACGTAGGTGACCCTTCAATAGATTTGCATGAAGGCTCCCCTTTACCTTTGGTAGGCATTACCCCTATCTCACCAAATGTCGGGACAGAGGTACTGGTGTGAAGAGGGCTGGTTTTCGAGCGGAATTCTCCCTTTTATATATAAAGCTATATAGTTTCAATGGCAGTTGCCTTCGGTGCATTTTCAGTAAAAAGAATATAAAAATACCTAGCCAGCTTATCTAATCTCCCAGACTTTATCGAGCCTGTTCGAGGGGTTGTAGTTCCACCCATCCTAACTAAGCTCTTCAATTGCTAATGCCGTACTTGGGGTTGGGGTTTTAGAAGGAGTGGAAATTCTAGATTGAGTTCTCTTTGCTGTTCTGTCTCTCGCCCTTCCAGTCCATCGATTGTTAGTTCTCTTGAAACTTCTGTTAGTTCTCTTGAAACTTCTGTTACATCCCTTAAGTAAGTCTTAAGGGTAGATAGCGCTCTAACGATAAGATTCAAGGGCCTTCTATTTAGTCGATGCTTGTTTTTCCTTTGATGGAGAAGTAGTAGTTGCTTCTCTCTTCAAGTTCAAGCGAGTTGTTGGAGTGCTTTTGTAAGAAGCCCCTCCTGTTGGCGTGCTATAAAATGGAATTTGAGTTATAGGCCAATGCTAAGTGTTCCATGCCGTTGGATAGTCGGTTCGAGGGCAAGGAAGGAAGTTATCATTTTTAAGCCTGCGAGCTAGTAATTCCTCTCCTCGATAAAATGGGCATACCTTTTGATTTCCTTCGCTTCGTAAAGTAAACGACAATGGAAAGAGTGAAAAAAAGAGTGGAAGTTGCCCCTCCTAGGGTTCCAATTTTAGTTTGAGGTTACATTGGAGTCTCTTACTAGTCCATTTCTAATCCTTTTTAGCCAGTTTCCTTCTATCCCATTGAAGCAGTTGTACCAATTGCAACAGTCTTAAGGCCATTAGTTGGAGTGCTAAGTGCTGCTTTGGCAGTCGAGTTTTTTATTACATCCAGTGCTACATCTAGAGGTCCAGTCCCCTAGGTCATTTGATATCTCTAGTCTGAGTTCCGTTCAACAAGCCAGTTCTGTTAGATCGCTTACAGTCCCCGTAGTGTCCAGTAGCTGTCTCTTTTTCTTACCTTAACCTTAGGCAAGCGAAAGACATAGGCTTGAAATAAAAGTTAAGATATCTCCATCCGGTGGGAGTTGCTATCCATATAGTTCCATGGCAGTTCTACTTGCAGCCATTGAGAGTTCTCTTGCATCCGCTTTCAATCCAGCAGAGTAAGGGGCAAAAGGATCTGACGCAAGTTGGAGCTAAGGATCGACAGAAAGCTAGGGTTTTTCGTGCTTCTCCCTTATTATCCTTTTCTAAGGAACTAAGGAGTTAACGATATCTCGCTTAAGGAGATATCTAGCCAAGCGATTCACCTGATCCAGACACGCCAATAGGCGGGTTTGAAGATAGTAAGTAAGAGTAGTGGCATTCTCATCAAAAGGATAAGTAAGTTCGCAATCCAGTGATAAAGTGAAAAAAGGTGCTTTTTTCTGCGCATATTCCCTGGTGAGGATATGCATATAATATTTTAGGTATTATAGTGCATCAAGATTATAGGTTACAGTTTATAATCTATAGGATTGATTCTGGCTTCTGTAGGACTACTAACTAGACTATGCTTTCTCTCCGGGCCTTTGCTAAAAACGTTGGAAGGAAATCTGTGCGAAGGCTTTCTGTGGGTAAGGCAAAGGTAGATGTAATATTGCGATATGTGTCTTACCTTGGTAATTCCTTTATTTACCTAGTGGGTCTAACTTTTATGTCTAAGGAAGAGGAGAATCGCCCTAAAGAGCCTGCCTAGTCCTTCTCGAATCCTGAGAGTTCTGTTCCATTTCGTAAGCGAGTGTTCAGTGTGAAGTACTTCCATTCGCCCCTCCTCCAATTGCGGACTCCTTGTCAGAAGAGTTATCAAGCGCAAGGGAAAAGACTAGCAAGCCAATTACAGTCTTAAGGGTTGGTGTTAGAATTCTCTTCTCATTGGATCCAGTTGGAATCGTAGTTCTCTTTGCTGTTGTGCCAAGCGAGGGAGTTCTTTGATAACTCTACCAATAATTAGGGTGCAGGCAAGTTTACTCGCTTCTCCTCGAATTGCATAAGAAAGATGGTTCTGGAGAGAAATCCTACCCGCAAGCATTTGCTTATAGAATGGTGGAGGGAGGAAGAGGTAGCAATACATTCCGCCTGATGCTTGATCACAGCATTCGTGATATATCAAATGAGCTCTCCGATCTATGATGAATAGTTCCTTTTTTTTATAGGATCCTATTTCTTTCTAGTCCTAAGCATTTTAATTGGACCTTTCTCCTTGGCTTCCTTTTTGGAATATTTTCATCCGGGATTGGAACGACCTATGTTGTAACGGAGGAGAGAAGGTGAACCAGCTTCCTTTGGTCGCCTCTCCCGTCTGGTCGAGTAGCTTTCGCTCCTTCCTACTTACTTTATTATAATATAAGCGGCTACGTGGCCTATTGGGAGTTTTTTAGTAATAGTGGGAGCTTTCGGAAATCACTTTGCAGGTCAAGATCATAGGAAGAGGGAAGAACAAGGGAGAAGATCTTTTTTAAAAGAAGACAAGACGATTCCAAAACAAAAGAAACTCAAAACGGAGAATAGGATGCCTTAAAGGTAAATAAGAAAGATCATAAAAAAAAAAAAAAAAAGAAAATAGCTGCCTAGCCCGCGGGAAACAGAAGGTTAGGTTAGGAAGGGAGAAAGGATATTTACCAAGACTACTGAAAGAGCACAGATTCGGCTTGGGAGTTCTCACTCAGGCTACTAATCTCCTCTTCTCCTACTCATAAGAACCAGAACAGAACAGGCATTCGTAATCGTCCCTAACCTCTGTCTCTAACCTATTCCCTTTCCTCTGTCCTTTTACCCTTTGAACAGCAAGCCGGAACTGGATTACATTTTTATAGAGAAAGCTATCAATGGTCACATTGAGACGGGAACAGAAGGGAAGTTCGCCCTCCAGTTCTATTCCTTTGGATGAGACGGTGGTGAGCAATCGATAGAGAGCAAGGGATGCTAGCGCTCTTCTACTCATATTCCTTGCTTCAGTTGGTTCAGGAAGCTTTGGCATCGAGACGCATTACGATAGCTATAGCTAGGCCGGGTGGGATTCTCTCTCTATCTAATGGTTATGAATAAAGTGATGAATCAAGTGGATCCTTTGCCCCTTACCTCAGTAGCTGGGAAGGCAGGCCCTTAGCTTCAACTAGTTCAGTTTGAGTCTTTCTCAGGAGTAGTTGCATTGCTAGTAGGCAGAAAATCAGTAGTGCGTTAGCTTATCTGTTCATTTTTAAACAACCCTTGTTTGTGCTCCTTTATCTTTCTAAGCCGCTCTCGCTAGCAGGGAATCTAGTTCAGCAAGGTCCATAGGGTGAGCTCGCTTGAAGCTGGGGCGCGTCTGGTGGTATCGTATATAAGATCACACGGCTGCTTTTAGGAGCGATCTGTTTATCCAACTCGAAATATCGTAAGAGAAGAAGAAGAATCTGACGCCAAAAATTCCCATGTCTTTCTTGGTGTGATCGTATCAGCTGTTTTGCTTTTAAATAGGTTGAAGTCAGTTAATCAGACTAGGTCTTCTTTGCAATCATAGGCTCTGGGACAGATGACTTGACTTTCTGGTGAGTTCATTGCCGGTGTTACAGATAAAGTAACTGTGAAATCATTCCCTGTTGTCAAAGTAAGCGGTGCTAGTTCTGTTACAGAAGGGCTTGCAAAATTTCCACCCTTTGTGCTGTTAATTAAGCGCTATTCTTTACAGTCCATAGACTCAGGCCTTTACCTCCTCTTTAATCTGTGTATGTACTTTCTTGAAAGAGAAAGATAAAGTAGCTTGACGCAGGAAAGCATTGTAGAGTCCCCACCCTTGTTTACTTCGTTCACAAGTCCCCTACGATGAGAGGGCGGCCAGTTCGAATCTAGAGAGTGGATCAACTACTTCCGTTCTGCGCTCGGGTAAGGCCAGGCGGAAACTCCTTGACTTTAGAAGGCGGCTTAGCTTTAGCTGCGGGTGCGTATGAAAAAAGTAGGGATGAAAGCCCATTTCCGTACCATTCATTCGTAGAAGGGGCGGGGCATAGCTTCATTCTATAAGTTTGACTATAATCGGGCTACCTGACAGGGGAAGACTCAAGGTAAAGGCTTAGTGCCAAAGAACCTACTCTTGAAAAAGAAATTGAGAGTTCCCCGGTAATTCCTTCAATAGCGGCTCTAATGTCAAATGAAAACCTTCAACCCACTAGCACAACTGCAGTTAGTGATTCAATCACAACGGGTAGACCAAGAGCAGTGCTTTATTAATAGTCGTGGGGGTCTGGGTCTAAGGATCTCAGCTAAATGAGTTAGGGACCAAGGTCTATAGACTGGCGCCTTCTATTTGCAGTAGCCGTCCATACTATATGGGCTTGGAGAAATAAGGCGGAACATGAGCCCAGTTAGGCCGTCCAAGCCCACTTTGGAAATAAAATAATGAGAAGGGCGAACGCAGGCCATAGCGCCAATAAGAAGCAAATATCTAACCACAGAAAAGAAAAAGTTCTGGTCCATTTGACTACCCCACATGATGATTGGGTAAAAATCCATCTTATATTTAATCTCGAAGTCCTCATATAGCACTTATTCCAATCCTGGATGGGGGATCACTTGTAGGAATGACATCATGCTCATCCATGTTCCACACGGCCAAGGAAGCATCGTTTTGTAATCTCATTATGGGTCGTTCTTCGGAAGTCGATAAGAATAGTGTAAAGGCACTCAAAGAAAGATAGAATCCTTTTCCCGAAAGGGCCATAAGAAGGGAGGCATTGGAGTATCTTGAACTAAAAATGGTGTCTGTCAATTTGAATTTAGAAAATGCACGCTCTCGTTTTGACAAAGTTTTAGTAGAGCAGGTTCTTAGGTACTGGCTCAATCTATTACAAGAGCACAGGCATCGCTGCCATATATATACAGAATTCCTATCGCATTTTCGTGGCGAAAGTTAAGTGTGAAATACTATTTGTCTAGGCTTGTCTTAAACTTTATGTCGATCCCTGCTTTGGTCTCTGGTTTGATGGTTGCACATGTGGTCCATTTTCCCACGTAGTTCGTCGGTCAAACCAACGATTCTCTTCTCAAAGTAATAGAGAGATCCTTTTCTAGTTAGACTTCTATCAATACAATGAAAGAACCATCCCTTCCCTATTTCTTTGTCCTGTCAGATAGAAAGAAAATTAGACCCCAGTCCTTCTTGACCACTAGAGGGGGTGGGGGTGAAGGGAGGTTTACATCCAACAAAAAAAAATGCTCTCGTGGAACATCCTGATTCTTCAGAAAAATTCATTATCATCAAAAAGATTTGCAGCATGATTAAGCACTATTGGAATGAAAGAGGTGTCGCTTTTGATAAATCAAAGACAGAAGAATATGCACACTCCTCTCATTCTAATAGTAAAAAAAATGGAACCCGTATGCAAGCTAAAAGATACCCACAATTGGGTGGTACTGATTCTAAAAAAGCAGAAAATGAGATTCCGCAAGACTCTCCTAATCCAAACCCAGAGGAACCCACGGATTGGGGTTAGGAGATTTTGATTGCTTGGTTATATTCCGAAAATCCCCGGGTTCACCAAGAAATAACCCGAAATTTGATCTTGGTCTATTTGAGATTGTTCTTTTTAATCGTAATCAAAGATGTTTTCTTGTCTCTCGTTTCTTTTATGAATAAATTGAAGAACCTAATGGATTTAAACTCCGGGTGACTGCTACGAAATATTATTCTATTCTAGTCTAGTTTAGGAAGTTTTGCTGCAGTCGATTCTTCTATCATTGGATTTTCAGTCTTGGAAGTAGTGAAGCGGTTGTCCGATTGATTGAGTAGTCCATGGCCAGTGAAGGAGCTTTCGGGTCTATACCCATAGCCCTCTCGTCTAGGGGATAAAACTGATGACTCAAAGCCTATCGTATCAGTCTTGGAGTCAGCGCCTAATTCATTTGTCGTCCTATAGCTTGGGACTGGGGTTCCGCTTGTAGTACCCTTGGCCATGCCTTCTAATCGGCTAATCCTTCTTGCTGGAGTTGTTGTACCAGCTCAAGAAGCAAGTGCTGATTTCTTCCTTTTGGTATTGAAGCGGCTCATTCTTTCTGGTTCACGACCGATCTCAAAGTGCTTTCTTTCCTTCTAGCTTGACTTGTTCTATTAAATATGTGTCTTTGTTGTAAGCGGACCTAGCAATCATCCTCTCCCCCCTTCCCTCAGGGGAAGTGTAGGCATCAGAGAGGCCCCGTGCAGTGCTTGCCTTTCTACCTCTCTCCGTATTGCATTCATCCCCATCTTTCCGTTCTCTTATAATGAATATAAATAAATATATTATATAGAACGAATGTGAGCTCGGAAGGAAATGGGTCTCTCCAACTCGTACTTTGCAACCTAGATCTTAGTATGTACGGGTCTCGATAATGGAAGAGACTAGATCAAATAGAGCAATTTGTAATGCTCTCTTCCTTCCTGTCCTAAATAAGGTCAGTCTCATCGGCAGGCATTCTTCTTAGTTCTGAGGTATCTAATGCTGTCTTTCCAGATTGATTCTTATATAAGAAGTATAAATAATTGTTGCTACTACGGTTAAGAAGACTCTTATTATGTTATGGACAGTCCAGGAACGAGACCTTCACCTAACCCTCAGAAGGTTGACTCGTTGTTAACAAGCAAATGCGAAGGAAAAGGCTTAAATCTCACATTTCGATGTCACTGCTGAATGTGGTTGCTTGAAAGGAAAATTTCACATACGGAAGAGAGAAAGCAGTCTTAGCAAGAACCCTTTTTAGGGTAACCCTAGCCGAGGAGCTTCTTTGGCCAGTTGCTTCATGACATGAAAGAGAGGAACTGCTAGTCTTTAAGCTTGAAGGGCCTAGCTCCAATGATTTTGACTTCTTACTTCTTCTCACTCAACTTCCTTAGAGAACAGCGAGAACTCGAAACCGATAACAACCCTAATGGGTTCACCCATCAACAGCTAGAAAACCATTTTTTCAACAACGAAGTAGCAACTACCTTAAATCAGCTATTAATACGGTTAGCCCCTTCGGGAAGAACCCAGAGAAAATAGCTATACAACAAGAGACATTGCCCATACAAAGACTTGAGGTGACTAGCCTTAGGGCAATAAGGAATGTCGGGATGCTAAAGAGATATTGCCATGAGACTAGTGCAAAGAAGTAAGAAGAAGTCAAAGTGAAATCTGTTAATTAATTAAATATCTGTCTCGCCCTTAGCTTGCAAACAAGCCCTTTATCAAGCAGGCGTCTAAGAATAAGTAGTCCCTGCCCTTTCGATTGTTATTGGCTTATTCTCTAGCATCCGATTGTGGGCATCAACATTTCAGTCCCTGCTTTGGCTCTTTCTCTAAGACCGTGGTTAAGAAGTTCCGTCGCCTTACTCAGCATTAGATGCGGCGTAACGACTCTTTTTGCTTCCTTCTGGAGGCCTTTCTTAGGAGTGAACTTCCTTGTCTTAAAAAGGCTCTATAAGGGTCTCAGTTCTTTGATCGAGTTTAGGTTTTTATTCCTCCAACGAAGTCCTTTGCTGGGGGCAGAGTGCGTCCATTCTTTTTTAGTCGAGTCAGGAGATCCGCTGCTCAGTCGGACAGCTTCCGTCAAATCGTGAGTTCGGACTTTAGCCCTTGATTCGGACTAGCAATTAGGAGATCGTCCTCGGACAAAGAGCTCAAAGCCTTAGATTTCATGCCGACTTTGGATCAAACCGCTTTCTTTGGCAGAGCACTAAAATAAGTAGAGACACAGGGAATATGGCAGCTAAAAAGATCGATTTTTTGTGTTATACATACTTGTCTGATCCATTTGAGGAAGACTTCTCTTCTTCCGCTGTGAACAAATCCCCGGCATCATGATCCGCTGCTCAGATGCATCTATAATAACGAACAGCGCTTCCGCAAGCCATTGGGGGAAATTCCAGAACTTCCATTTTCTTTCTTCTACACTAGGAACATAGTCGCGGTTGTCGCTTCGCTTCCTTTGCCACCGGCCATCGAGATCAAATCAGAGCTCAAACCTAGATTGCGCGAGATCTTTCAACGAGGAAATTCAACGAGCGAGCCAAAGAGAAAAAGAGCTCTTCCAAATCGAATAAAGAAGGGGTCCGGAGGTCCGACCAGACTACGGCTACGGCTCCGAGTGAGGAGGGCGCTATCTAGCTTCAATCGAGATCACATTTCACTAGGCAATCCAGTTGCCACTTCACTAGCAGCCGCAAAGGGCGAAGGAAAGTCGGTGATAAGCAAGAAGAGAAGAATTTGAAAGAAGAAAAGGTAAGTCCCGAGAAGTACTTCACTTAGCCTTTCTCTAGTAGTGAGGAAGGAGGGGAAGAGTACGAGAGCTAGTTAGTTGCTAACCGGAAGAGAAGGGAATCGAAGAATCCCATTTGGCTTGGTTGCAGGAAAAAAAGTCTAACTAGAAATTTCTTAATAAAAAATCAGCGGGGTAGAGGAATTGGTCAACTCATTCGATTTCTAGTGGTCCAAATTTCGGGCCTTATTCCTTTCCGATCGCACTCAAAGTTGTCACAGAATGGGATTAGGATTTGCATCAATCAACTATAGTATAACCAATGGTGCCGATCACCCCTAAAATGGTTCGAAGTCCCTGACTGAGGCCGTTGCATTACCTAAAGCCTCCTAGCGAGGAAAGCTAAATCTGTTCCAGAGATACCATGGTAGTAAGGCCATGAAGGTCTTCACTTGGTCACCACCTCCTTTGCTGCAGGTGAGAAAGGGCCTTGCTTTCTGCTGGCCTGATTAGTAGTCAGACTGATGATCTACCCGTCTCCGAGGGGTAGACCAGCCGGCAACTCCTACGGCAAAAGATATGCGAACTCTTCCTTAAGCAGTGCTATGCTTCATCCTCAAAGTCAACGGTTCTAGCCTCCTGAACCGTCAAAATGGACTTATAAAAAGCCTCTTCTGCCCGATTTTGGCCGTTTTACTCATTTCTTTGATTACCTGGGCATAAGACTGCCCGCTCCACCACGTGCATAAACTAATGATCTCATGATAGGCCAAAGCGTGACCTTTTTTCTGGCCAAACTCTGTGACAGGGATATAAAAAAGGGTGTAATCCCGATTTCTCTAAAGTGCTACGTCTTTTCCCGGCCATCATGCATCGCTCCAACCTCCTATTGCCACAGCCTTACAAGCAAGAAGTGAAAAATCTCATCTCAATAAGGGGCCTGACTGCCGTTCCCAGCTTAAGCGTCTACACCTCCCAACAAAGTGAATCTTATGGAACCTCCGATAGGGACTTGGATGAGGCCCGCCGACCTTCTCCACCTGCTCTGTAGATGGAACCTTCGTAGACACTTTCGATAATCATTTTGGTCTTTTTGCCGGGCACACCACATTCGAAAGAGATCCCTCAGACTCCAGTCTTACCCCGTCTTCTTAGGATTAAGGTTGCAGCACAGTTTAATGTAGAAGTGGCTATGATTGCAAAGAGCAGAAGAAATGTATTCTAATAAGATAATAGTTGAGAGCACTGCTAGAAAGATAAAGATGGCGATAAGAGATTCGTTCTGTCTTTCTTCACTTCTTCTCTTCTGTATTAGTTTTCTCGTCTAATGGGGAAGCCATGTCTTTTCAAGGCGGTTTCTTCTATATATAATGAATCCCCCCTCTCGGCTATTGAGCCAAGTGGGAAAGTCAGTCTTACTCTTATGTTATAGAATCTGCTCTTGCTCTCAACCGGGGTAGGTATTTGTTGGTTTTTCCTAAAAAGGACGGTGTTGTGTTGTCTGCACTATTTACTTGTCTAGGAAAATCGAATAGGTATGGAATGGGAATGAACTGAAAGAAGCAAGCGAAACGATCCGCGGCGGGTGGACGAACATCTTGCAATAAAGAATGTTCTCCTACTCACAAGCACCGACTCTTGTTGGTGCGATCAACCACGAAAAGTCAGTAATAAAGAATATGTGCTCCTCGCTCCCGCTATGGTTCGATACGATATGGTTTGATTGGTCCAGCCTTTAGAAACTAACTATCTTCTCTTCCCGTTGTTAGTTCTCCTTCTTTTTGGTCTTATTCCTCCTTCAAGTGCAATAAGAAGTAGGCTTGCTGCTACTACCGGTCTGGGTGGACTGGAAGTGCATAAGTAGTTGCGTCAGCTGTTACTTCTATTACAGGAAGAAAGCGTCTTTAAGAGAGGAAAGAGAAGGTCAAATAGGACTTCTGCCTTAGAGGCTGGAGATTTGTAAGGTTGCTGAGGAGCTAGTAGTTCTTTTAGAGATCCCCAAGCGTGCTACGTCCCTCATCTTAGTAAGTTGGTAGAGTGAGAAGAGGAAATCCGGAGATAAGGAAGCTTTCTGTCTTCTGTCCTGCCTGCTCCTTGCTTTGCTTGGGCAATTGACATTGTCTTCGATCCAGTGCTCTTAACCTCCCTATCGTTGTATTAATTCCAAGGACTGGTAAAATATCTTTTTTTCTAATAAAGAACCTTTGAGTTGGGGGTTTTAGACTATAAGCTCGAAAAGGTTACGCGTAGGATTTCGAGCTCAGGGTAGAAAGAAGGACTGAAAATAGTGGAGACTGAACCCTCTACGGAGATGATAGAAGATATGAACCGCTCAATCGATACGATAGAAGAGGAAGCTTGCTTACTCTCTTCACTCTTCTCGGATGATAAGTCGAGCTAACCTATCCCATCAGCCCCTAGAGTTCACTTGTCTTTGACTTTGAGTTCATTACTTTATTCAGGTCGAAAAGAATGACGGAGTTTAGCGGATCATGGAGCAGGTTCTCAAGCAATCCCAGAAGTGGGATGCAAGAAAGTTATAAGTATAGAAGGTTGGAAGTTTCCCAGCCCGGGGGGAACTGACTATTAATGCTAATCCATTAGTTCTAGCTCGAAGTTAGCTGCTTGGCATGAGTAGCTTGGCTTGCTCATGCGGGGCTTTGGAAAGAAAGTAACAAGGGAATGAATATACTAATCTTCTAAACTCCTCTAGCTAGATAAGTTTTTTTATTTAATTAAAAAGTAGATCGGGAGTTCAAGCAGATGTTAAATTAGGGTGAGCTTTACGATTCTAATCTACAGGCCACAACGCTAAACGAAATCCTGAGTCTCGACCAACCAATGTGTAGCTGCCGGGCGTAACGGCTTATAGAGCTCAGTTAAAATAACAGGATTCAAGCTTGCTTGTGTGTACGTGCTTGTTCTAAGTAGATGTAGATGTGAAGGTGCCTAAGGAGCTGCCCTCAGCCCCTGAAATACGTTGTTAGAGGCGTTGGCTATTCGATACAGGCGATTTAGCTACGAGGGTTTGATGGAATTAAAGGAAAGCGGGCACTAAAAGAGATTGAAATGGAGACTTCCCAGTGGTTCCTGCAATGAGGTTGCTCTGCTGCCTAACCAGAAAACGAGAAAGGTCTAGCGGGCTTAATGAAAAAGGAGTAATCCAGTTCCGTAGTTCCATTGGTCAAGTAGTTCCGCGAGCCAGCCAATAGAGTAAGGAATAAGAAAAAGAAAGGAGCCTGGGGATAAAGTGATGAGCCCGAGATGTTATAAAGCTTTGGGTTTGACTTTTTCGTCTGCTTTGTATGAGTCGACGTATGGAATGCGCCAAGACATGACTTTGTATGCCATGGCACTGAGAGAAAGACACAGGAGAATTCCCCTTTTAGGAAGACCTAGTAGCTCAGGATCTCTCAGTTTCATTTGCTTTGTAGTTGATCCCGTCGTACCGGATTCATAGGCTTGGATAACGCTTTCACTGCCTTCGCTAAAGGGAGTTCCGCTAAAGCGAGTGAAGCATTGCATTGTATGCCGATGCTTGTGAATCTGCTCTTTGATCAGCTCACCATCTATAGAAGGAGCCTGAATGCGCTGCTGCTGCTTGGTTTGCATGACTTCGCTTCGCTCCTTCTTTCGAAGACTGAAAAGACCGTCAGACTTATAGACATAACACATACGGGAGAGAGAGCATCTAAAGACAGAGGAATTCCGCCCTAAAAGAGGATTTATTGTTGTGGGGGACTAATACACCACCTGCAAGACCATAACCTACATAGAAGACTTCGATTGCTGGCCGTAAATAGGCCAAATAGGGGAATGAGTCCAAGGCTAGACCCTAAATGCCGCCTACAATTCCACTTAGAAAAAAAGAGAAAATACAAGATAAAGACTCACGGCTTTAAAAGAACGAGCTTAAGGAAATTTTTTCAACTAAAAAAAGGGCCTTGGCGCTTACCACCTTTAATACCAATAACAGGATAGGGAAATGGTGCCCCACCCTGGCTTTCGAAGGCTTTTTCCGAATGGACGGACTACTGACCTGACGGATACAAAGAGAATGGAAGGCTTAGAACGATAATCGAAAGCAGCGAAGACCCTGACTCCAAGATCTAGGATTCATTCGCTGACTGATAGGATGGAAAGGAAAGGATTAGCCCTTAGCCAGATTGTACCACTTTGAAGACTTCCAAGGCTTTCTTTCTTTCTTTGTCTCCTTCTACTTGGATTGTATTTTCCCTTTATTTATTTGACTTTGCTTATTAGCTGACTCCTCTTCTCTTACCCCTAACATCTTCACTCCGGGGGGAGAGGAGATGAGGAAGCCCTACCATCAGTGCTATTTCCCCGGCTAAATGTACTCTAAGTCTTCGCTTCGCACCTTGTCTTTCTTATTGCTTGAATCTAACTTGAAAGTTTGCACTCTATGGAGAATCTCTTTTGTTATGCACCTAATACAAGATCAATCAAGTCTCTCTTTGATTCCACTACTGCTAGTTAAGAAGGGCTATACCCGAACTGACTCTCGGGGAGAGGAAGGAGCGTAAGAGTACAGTCAGACAGTAATCGCCACTCGAGGAAGTTAATAATAAGAACTGAAGCTAGTCAACCAAGCTAGTCCATTCCCTTCGGCAGTCAACATCGTAATTAAAAAAATCCCTTTTCCCAAAGCTTGAAGAAAAGTAGCTTAAAGTTTCCGCTTAGGTTCACGAAGTTACTATCGGGCGATAGGAACGAGTGTTTAAGATTCCTTTCTCTGCCTTCCCCAGCCCAATCCTCCATAAGCCAGACCAAATATGTTCTTTAAAAACCTATCTTTGTCTATTCCGTATTCCGCCACCGTCTTCCCAGGCATGCTCTTCCGTCCGGCCTACCCTCCTCGGCAAGACCGTATCCAAAAGAGCGATCGCAGCAGTATCTCCGTCCCAGCCTTTATGAGCTCCTCTCTTGGAAGCTTGGTGGCAAGGGCCCGCCATCCGACTTACAGCCGTCAAGCCGTCTCGTCCGTAGTGCGCATATCTTCGGAAGGTGACCCGCTAACTCATATGGAAAGGGATATTTCTATCTTAACTTCCTCCAGTCATCCAGTTCGACCCCATGGGCAGGACTCTAGTCAGAGAAGAGGTTTCTAGGCACAAAGCTACTCCAGGAAAGAGTCGACACCAGGGATTTCGGACATCACTTTATGCTAATTCAAACCAGACCCCTCAGTGGATCTTGAATTGAGTTTGAGTTAAAGGAGATGCCTTCCTTGTTTCTGAGTTATTGAGTTAGAAGAGAGACAGGAGACGAGAGCGGATTCATATGAGTTGTTCTTGTTTGAGTTGCTTGACCCGACGGAAGGGATCTGTAGCGAGCCCTCGGCGATTGAGAGGATAGCCCTCTTGGATTTTGAGTACCTTTCATCCGCCCAGTAATCTACCCGAAGTAGAAGAAAAGTCTATTCAAGCCTATCTTTTTCTATCCCGTATTCTGCCATCGTCGCTTATACCGGCATTTCCCTATCTCTTCTCGGATACTAGTTCTTTTCTCCGAGGCCCGATAGCACCGGTAAGTACCGTGCGTGTCTCCCGGGGCATTCACTATTCCTATTTTAAGGGTTTAGTCTCCCCCCGAGTGTTTTCTGCCTTCTTTTAGCCGTTCCTGTCCAATCAAAGACTGTCTTTGGATGTGTACCCCTCCTAGCACATTCTTCGTTAGGGGAAAGCCCCCTTCTTTTATCATACGGAAGAAAGAGATCAGAGTTGCCTGGATGCGGTTTTCTGAGTTCTGAGATGTGAGCATGGGCAGTCGGTCTAGGCAAAAGAAGAAGGGAAGAGAAAGAAAGAACGGTAATAGAAGCAAGGAAGGAGAATAAAGGGAGGTGGGTCGGTGAAGGGAGCGAGCACTCATAACAAGGCAAGAAAGCAAGCCAGCTGTAGGTCAGAGGAGAGTGGATCTCCGGGTTAAAGGTAGCCCAAGTCAGTCCATCAGTCAGTGGCTGGGGCTTGGCTTCGTGCAGGCCTATGCCTTCTGCTTCTTATAGACTCGAATGAACTGGCTATTGAACTAGTCTTCCTCTTTTTTTTTCTTGTTTTGTAAGGCGATACGTCAACTTTCTCGCTCGTCTGATCCTCTCTTTGTCGGCCAATACCTCACCTCAAGACCGTCGCTATGCATTTGATGGTCTTTTGGGGTGGCGATCCCTCATTGGCCAATAGTGCACGTGGGGAGTTGCAGGGAGGCTGACTCTGGAAGGCGCCGGAGTGCCACACGTTGGGAGATATCGGAGGAGGTCGGCATAGGGAAGTGCTCGATCGGAACCTGGGAGCAGCTGAAGGCTGAGTTGAAGGCTCAGTTCTTACCTGGTAATGTGTCGTGGATGGCACATCATTCCTTGATGAATGTGAGACAGACCAGAGCAGTCCGGCACTACAAAAAGGACTTTTCTGCGCTAATGCTCGACATAATGGACATGTCGGATGAAGACAGGTTCTTTCCCTTTCTGAAGGGCTTACAACCGTGGGAGCAAGCGTAACTGCGGAGGCATAATGTGCAGAACTTGTATGAATGAGGGAGTGCTGCTCTGGTAGTATCAGATCGGCTAGTGGATTTCAAGTACCTTGGCGCGAGGAGTCGCACGGGGGGTAAGGGACCGAGGCAAGCCAGAGGGCCTGAGAGATGTAGGAATGTCGAAGAAGAGGTTCGTCAGGCTCATCAAAGGGGCAAGACGACTGAGTCGAGCCCCCCCTAATAGTCAGTCGGCGGAACGGGAGGCTTTAGAGATTCTGTTCGAAGCCGCACCTCCCAAGATACCCCCAACATGCAGTGCAGTCGGAGGAGGAGGCGCTTTGATAGTAGGGGCGGGGGCAGCTGCTGAATACGATTAAGGGGACAATGAGTGAGTCGAGCAGGGGAGGCGCATGCTTTACTCCACTCCATAGGGGTCACGGTAAACGGACGAGACAAAGTGGCCTTAGTCGACACGGGGGCATCGCACAAGTTTCAGACTCCGGTAAGCGCGACGAGGCAGTAGAACTCAAACATCTCCTGCGATTCATCCTAATCCTGCGAGAGGAGTGACCTCCCAACATGATCCTGACCCACCGGACCATAGCGTAGCAAGACCTTAATCTCTCACGATTGATCCAATGGACCTAGTTGCTAGCTTGACCCCCGGATTCGTCAGACGTGGAGATGGATTAGGTAGGGCTCAGTCATCATCACTCGCGCTCGATCTACCTTGTACGGAGTCCCCGGCAGGTCCTTGGACCCTAAACAGCCATTCAGACAGAAGGAGCCAAGATGTATGAACCCAGTGACCCTCCCATCCTTGGATAGCTCTCGGGATGGATTTACAGCTTCCGTGGGCGATCTCCGAATCTCTAACTTTGAAGGATTGGAAGTTTGATCGACCTTAAGATAGCATAGTATTGTATTCGAACTCTTTTCTCTCTCTGTCTTTCTTTTTATTTTGGTAGAATGGGGAATAACATTGATTACACAGAGATGAAAGGTGGCATAGCCAGTCCTATACAATCATTTGTGAGCAGGGATTTAAGCGATTCAGGAGGAGTAGAAAGTCTTTTGTGCTTTCCGGTTAGGTCTGTTGCTTTGTGAGTGTATCCGCGCTTGAATCCCCTGCCCCTTTTGCTTTGGCTGTAGGCGAGCGCTGGGTCATTTCCAAGTGAGTTTTAAGCGTATCGCGGTACCCCTTAAAGATGGGAAACTCTTTATTTTCCTGCTTAGACAGGGGCCTTGTCAACGGAATATTCAAATTAGCATGAAAGTCCTACTTTAGATGATACGCCTAGCTGAGCTCTCTCTTGGGCTGTGAAAGCGGTGCGAAAAAAAAAGTTGGGCTACCTTGCCTTGAGAGCTTCCCCGGTTATTGAGTCTGTGATTTCATTGTAAGTATTTGCTTCCATCTCGAAATGCTCTTTCATGATTGTATGTACACAAGTTCTCGCGCATAAGCATAGCCATATGATGAGTTGAAAGCTTCAGAGGTGAGGAAAACCCTCTATTATAGTCTAGGAGCATATTCCCACTCTTTTTTGTGTTCATTCAATGCTTTGCTTGTGGATTGGAAATGCGGTAAGGTCAGCCCCTGACTCTTAGATAGATATCAGCATAGCTTCGTAATTAAACTTCTCGCACATCCGTTCTGAAAGTGATCTTTCCGAATCAAGATATAGAATATGGGCAACCTTCTTCCCTAGAAAGAAGGGAGACAAAAGATTTGATTCATGTCTTTGCAGCTGTATCTAGTGCGTCACGCTGGGAATTGATAAACGACTTTCTATCTTCGTTGAAGTGAAAGCTTACTGGGTCGATGTATGGGATATAACTGAAATAAAGGGCAGTGCCACAAGGATTTTTAAAACCCGCTACGCCTGTCCTAATCAAGCCAAGACTTTATGCTCTGCTCTGCGCGCTATACTTTTGCTTTTTACCCCGGCATAGCGCTTTGCTTTCGGTTCTTCGGAGGAAACCTTACCAGACCACCACCCGACTTCCTTGCTTGTGTGCTTGGACATACATAGCCGAACAGGGCCTACAGAAGCAAACCTTTATTTCTAAATGCACACGCTTTACTGTGCGGACGGAAAGCCCTCGATTAATGCCATGGCTAGAATAAGACAGCTTCGAAGACGAATAATGCTATGGCAAACCCTACTCATCTTTTATCTGTCTCCCACCCCATTCTTTCCCTAAAAAGAGGGGTTCCACCGTCAACCTAAGTTAACTCTTTTTGGTACCCCAACTCCAAATTTTTCGTGTACTTCTTGTGTTTACAGCAAGATCTCTATCTAAGTTAAGTGTTGACATCAAATTCCTTACGGCAGAGCCCGCTCTTGATGTAGAGGAATTGCTGGGCGGTTTCCTCAGCTAATTCAGAAGCCCTTCTTTCGATTGACTCAGCTACTGATACAGATGTTGGCTACTCACAGACGTTCTCATATCATACAGAATCTACTGGAAAGCTAGATGTTGGATGTGCAGATTTAGTTGAATATTCATAAGTAGCAGGGTACCAGTTCTTGAGTCATATCTGCTGTCTCGACTATACACACTATTTATTTCCCATCTATAAAAATCTTACAATGAAGTCCAAGCTTCGCTAAACGAGACTCAAGAGATTCACCCTCTCCTGGAACAATCTTTCTAGGTTTACCAAACCATAAATAAAAGGAATGATTTGTGAAAGGGAGCGTTTAGTAAGGTCAGGAATCCTAAACAGAAGGAGCGGGTACCGCTTCCTATGTGCGAGTAAACAGGGAGAGTCTAGGGGAAGGGTAGAGCTAGTAACCAGTTCTCAACCCTATAGCTATACCGGACGATTCTCCGGTAGATCGTCCGCTGTTTAGTTCCCTATTCTCTGCTCAAGCACCTCTTTGAAAAGGGCTTTTTTGGCATCTCAATAGAGCACCTTAGGTTAGGGGTACGACACATTGCACTAGTCAAACTCCTCTTTTTCCTATAGCACATATAGGCTTTTAGAACGTTTTCTTTATTCCTTTTAGTACCTTTTTTTCTTGAGTACATTTACTTGAGGAAAGATAATACAATATGGTAAAAAAGAGCCCCCTGGGCGAGGGCTGCTCCGCTCTGGTCCACCACCGGAAAAGTATAGGAGCTAGCCTGCTTTAGAGCCTTGAGAGCCCTTTACCTTTAAGCAAGCCAACTCCCCTCATCCTCTCCCCTGTCTGTGAAAGGCACGGAGCAGCCTAAGTCAAAGAAGAAGAAGAAGAAGTAGATGCGCATGAATCAATAAGAAAGAACCCTTGCGCCTACGGGTGAGAGAAGCAATCCTCCTTCTAGGTCGTATAAGGCACTAAGATCTATTTCTTTCATACCACCTTCAAGCCTAGAGAGCAAGAAGCAAATGTAGTAATTCTTGAGGATAATTCTTTGAAGCAAGAGTTCCATAAGCAAGTGCATAAGACTCTTTGACTTTCAAGCTCCGAAGAAGAGTGAAACTGACCCCACTTTCATTGA